ATTTCCTAAGAATCGATTTGGTAAAACCCCCTAGTTCATATATCGGAAAAAGGAATGCTACATCAGTCTCTGGCTTGCCCTCTACTAATAGAAATGCATCAGATTGCACAAATATCAATCCGTTTTCTTCGATTTATTCCGAGACAAGAATTCAACAAACCTCAGATCCCAATCAAAGAACTATTCATATGTTGTTGAATCAAAATACGGGACTCGAGTCGTCGATCATTTTGTCATCATCCAATTGTTTTCGGGTGGGTCGATTCAACGATGTAAACTATTACAACGGGATAAAAAAATCAATTCCAAAAGATCCTCGAATTCCAATTACGAATTCGCTGGGGCCTTTAGGAACCACTTTTCAAATTGCGAATCTTTATACATTTTTCCATTTAATAACTCATAATCCAATCTTGCTAAATAACGTTGAAAATTTGAAAAATACTTTTCAAGTCAGTAAATACTATTTACTGGATGAAAATGCGAAAATTGATAACCCCGATCCATTCAGTACCATTCTTTTAAATTGGAATTGGTATTTGATCGATCCTAATTATTGTGAAGAAACATCTACAATAATGAGTCTTGGGCAGTTGATTTGTGAAAATATATGTAGAACAAAAAATGCACCGCGCCTAAAATCAGGTCAAGTTATACTTGTTCAAGTTGACTCTGTAGTAATACGATCAGCTAAGCCTTATTTGGCCACTCCGGGAGCAACTGTTCATGGCCATTATGGGCAAATCCTGCACGAAGGTGATACTTTCATTACATTTATATATGAAAAATCAAGATCTGGTGATATAACCCAAGGGCTTCCAAAAGTAGAACAGGTGTTAGAAGTGCGTTCGATTGATTCAATATCGATGAATCTAGAAAAGAGGGTTGAGCGTTGGAATGAACGTATACCAAGAATTCTTGGAATGCCATGGGCATTCTTGATTGGTGCTGAGCTAACTATAGTCCAAAGCCGTATCTCTTTGGTTAATAAGATCCAAAAGGTTTATCGATCCCAGGGGGTACAGATTCATAATAGGCATATAGAAATTATTGTACGTCAAATAACATCAAAAGTCTTGATTTCAGAAGATGGAATGTCTAATGTTTTTTCGCCCGGAGAACTAGTTGGATTGTTGCGAGCGGAACGAGTGGGGCGCGCATTGGAAGAAGCAGTTTGTTACCGAGCCACCTTATTGGGAATAACTCGAGCAGCTCTCAATACTCAAAGTTTCATATCTGAAGCGAGTTTTCAAGAAACGGCTCGGGTTTTAGCAAAAGCAGCTCTCCGGGGTCGAGTCGATTGGTTAAAAGGATTGAAAGAGAACGTTGTTTTTGGGGGTATGATACCCGCCGGGACCGGATTGAAGGGATTAGTGCCCCCGTCAAAACAACAAAAAAAGAGCCCTTTGGAAACAAAAGAAAACAATCTATTCGAGGGGGAAATGGGAGATATTTTGTTTCACTACCGAAAGTGGGTTGATTCTTTTCTTTCAAAGAATTTGGATGATACATCAGAACTTTATGGGATTTAATGATTCCTAAAGGCGGATTCATCTTTTTTTTTTTACTTTACTATCGGGGACAGTCATTTAGGTTGGTAATAAAAAATAAGGAATAGAAAAGACTAATGGCTTATTCATATATCTATGCCAATCTACGATAGACGTGAAGGTTCCATCGGAACAATTCTTTATTTCCGTTCAGGGTTCCCCGTCGCCTTTTTGGAAAAAGCGGGGGGGTGTGGGGAGAAATGACCAGAAGATATTGGAACATCAACTTGGAAGAGATGCTGGGGGCAGGGGTTCATTTGGGCCATGAGCCTAGGAAATGGAATCCTAAAATGGCACCTTATATCTCGGCAAAGCGTAAAGGTATTCATATTACAAATCTTACTAGAACTGCTCGTTTTTTATCTGAAGCCTGTGATTTGGTTTTTGGTGCAGCAAGTAGGGGAAAACAATTCTTAATTGTTGGGACCAAAAAAAAAGCAGCTGATTTAGTAGCATGGGCTGCAATAAGGGCCCGGTGTCATTGTGTTACTAAAAAATGGCTCGGCGGTATGTTAACGAATTGGTCCACTACAGAAACGAGACTTCATAAGTTCAGGGACTTGAGAATGAAACAAAAAACGGGAAGACTCAACCGTCTTCCTAAAAGAGATGCGGCTATGTTGAAAAGACAACTATTTCGCTTACAAACCTATCTGGGTGGGATTAAATATATGACAGGATTACCCGATATTGTGATCATCGTCGATCAGCATGAAGAATATACCGCCCTGCGGGAGTGTATCACTTTAGGAATTCCAACAATTTGTTTAATCGATACAAATTGCGATCCCGATCTTGCAGATATTTCAATTCCGGCGAATGATGACGCTATATCCTCAATCCGATTAATTCTTAATAAATTAGTATTTGCGATTTGTGAGGGTCGTTCTAGTTCTAGCTATAGAAGAAATCCTTGAGTAATAATAAGATAAAATCAATAAGTTTTACTTCGAAAATACAATAGATTTATAGAATCGATTATTTTTTATGAATTTCTAAAAATAGATAAAAAAACTGGGAATACTATGGAATTAGTTAGTATTCAAACTATCAGTTGGTATTCGAAATACCCCATTCCAGTAGATAAAGAGATGGTTGAATCAAAATAATTTTGTTTAAAGTTCGATTTTTTCAGAGGGCAATATGGATGTGCTATCATGTTCCATCAACACACTAAAAGGCTTATACGAGATATCCGGTGTGGAAGTAGGTCAACATTTCTATTGGAAAATAGGGGATTTCCAAGTCCACGGACAAGTACTTATTACCTCTTGGGTTGTAATTGCTATCTTATTAGGTTCAGCTACTATAGTTGTTCGGAACCCACAAACCATTCCGACTGGGGGTCAGAATTTCTTCGAATATGTTCTTGAGTTCATTCGAGATGTGAGTAAAACTCAAATTGGAGAAGAATACGGCCCTTGGGTTCCTTTTATTGGAACCTTGTTTCTATTTATTTTTGTTTCGAATTGGTCAGGAGCTCTTTTACCTTGGAAAATCATAGAATTACCTCATGGAGAGTTGGCCGCACCTACGAATGATATAAATACTACAGTTGCTTTGGCTTTACTCACGTCAGCGGCCTATTTCTATGCAGGTCTTTCCAAAAGGGGATTCAGTTATTTCGGGAAATATATTCAACCAACCCCAATCCTTTTACCCATTAACATCTTAGAAGATTTCACAAAACCCCTATCACTCAGTTTTCGACTTTTCGGGAATATCTTAGCGGATGAATTAGTCGTTGTTGTTCTTGTTTCTTTAGTACCTTTAGTGGTTCCTATCCCTGTCATGTTCCTTGGATTATTTACAAGTGGTATTCAAGCTCTTATTTTTGCAACTTTAGCCGCCGCTTATATAGGCGAATCCATGGAGGGCCATCATTGAAATAGTCTTTTTTTTTTTTTTAGCTTATTTCAAAGCAATGTATGTGCGGTTCAAGATGATTGACTTAAGGAATAGAAATAGATCAAATTAAGAACAAAAAAATCAAAAATTTTATATTAATTAGAGAGTTCAAAAAGGGGGGAAAGAGATCTAACAGATATTTTTCCCAAAACTCTCCTTTCCTCGACGAATATTCACCTTCTATTCTATTGGTCAGCCAACCTTCTTATTCAAATCAAATAAGAATTTTGAATAGAAGATATTACCCTTTATGCCGTGTGATAAAATTTAATTAACTAAAAAACAGGAAATACGAGTCGACTTTGATTCTACTTTACAGTAGATTTTCACAATTGACCAAAAGAATTACTAAATAATAAACCAAATTGCATGAACTTAGATCAAGGAAATAATGAGATTTCTACGGAATAATTCGCGCGAATCTTTTTTTTTCTCTAGTTGGTTAAAATAAAATAATGATAAAGAAAATGGAAGGGAGAAAAAAAGTGACAAAAAAGGGGATTACTAAAAAAAATGGATTGATTCTCGAATCCGATCGAAACGAATGGTTTACATTAGATAAGAAAGACATGTATATGTGATAGTAGATATTGACTAGTTATCTAGAAATTAAAGATTGACCTACTACTTGTCTACTTGTGGGTTCCGGTCGAAGTATCCTTTCATACTGTTGTAGCTGTGAATTGGCTGAATAAACAGATAAAATAAAGATAAAGAAATTGAAAAATGGAAATAATAGTTCGGAACCAAGAAAGGGAAGAACAAAAGTTGTATGGATTTCCCAAAACTCTGTGGATAGAAAAAAAAAAAGATAAATCAAAGGAGTTTTGACAATTCAATAATAGAATAGTATTACTTAAATTCGAAGTTCGTAGTTACTTCGACCGGATGAATCCTATCAATGGAATAATTAAGTCATAATTCATTGATTGATTGTATCATTAACCATTTCTTTTTGTTGGTATGAGGAACTTATCATGAATCCACTGATTTCTGCCGCTTCCGTTATTGCTGCTGGATTGGCCGTAGGGCTTGCTTCTATTGGACCTGGCGTTGGTCAAGGGACTGCTGCAGGTCAAGCTGTAGAGGGTATCGCGAGACAGCCTGAGGCAGAGGGAAAAATACGAGGTACTCTATTGCTTAGTCTAGCTTTTATGGAAGCTTTAACCATTTATGGATTGGTTGTAGCATTAGCACTTTTATTTGCGAATCCTTTTGTTTAATTTTACAAAAAAAAAAATACCTATTTTATTGCCCTGGACCTGTCCTTTGCTTTTCAAATTAGATCCAAATTTCACTCATACAATTCCTTATTCGTTGATAAAATAACCTACGGGAAGGGTTGATTTGCAGATGAGGAATTAGCAGACCTACTCACTTTCATCCTTCCCGTCCGTAGTCCAAAGGAAATTCCTTTTCTCAGGTCTTGCAACAATCAAGGGATAGTTCATACTTTATAACTCTAGTATTTTTTGACTCGATTTCAAAAAAAAGAAAAGAATAAATAAAACAGAGGCGCAAGGTGATCAAAAAATAACTCTG